AATAATAATCAAAAAAAAAAAAGAATAAGTAGAATAAGTAATAATAGAATAAGTAATAATAGCATGGCATTTCGAGTTCGATATGAGCAAACCATTATTGTTTTTTCCTAACATGAGATTTTGTATTGAGATAATAGTATGAAAAAGAAGGGTTATTACCAATTGAATCTTGATCTTATGTGTCAAGAGTGAATTTCAGCGTCACAAACCATTTTTCTTCCACACCAGAAGTCTCTTTCTTATCTTTATGTTATCAGAGAAAGAGTAAAAAAAAATGGAACAATTTATTTTATCCTTCTTGGATCGTATAAAAAAAAAACTTTGGGATTGCTAAACCACAGACAAGATAAATAGATAAATTATAGAAATTATATTTATATTATTTATATATTAAAATATAAAATATATTAAATTATATATTATATATATATAATAAATATATAATAAATAAATATATAATAAAGTAAAATAAAGCAACAGAACCATCATAGTATTTTTCTTTACTACTACGAAAGGAAGGGTGGTAAATGGATCATCTAAACATTTGGATCATATGAGTTATATTTCTTCTTTTCGATAGAAGAAATTCTATTGCAAAAGGAAAGGAAGAAAAAAGAAATTCCATTGCGTAGCCGTATGCAATGTACAAAATATGCCCGTACGGTTGTTTAATTTCTTCTTGTTATTTTGATTCCCCCTTACTTTAATAAAATCGTGCGAGATACGCATAGAAGAATCGTTCATAATGATATATCAATATCATCAGGGTTATGATTCACCAACCTGCTAGTTCTTTTTATGAGGCACAAGCAGGGGAATTTATGCTGGAAGCAGAAGAACTGTTGAAGATTCGCGAAAACCTCACAAAAGTTTATGTACAAAGAACGTACAACCCTTTATGGGTTATATCCGAAGACATGGAAAGGGATGTTTTTATGTCAGCAACAGAAGCCCAAGCTCATGGCATCGTTGATCTTGTAGCGGTCGAAGATGAGAATACTGGAGATTTGATATTTATATAAATATAGGATTCCATTTCAAAATTAGAATTTTCCGTGATTTGATAGTGAATAGAAATCTTTCATAATCATCAACCATCAGGTTAAGATCGATCTAAGCCAACCCACTCTATTCTATCTAGAATGAGATTATATAGACACGACATGCCAACCATTAAACAACTTATTAGAAACGCAAGACAGCCAATAAGAAATGTCACGAAATCCCCCGCTCTTCGAGGATGTCCTCAGCGTCGAGGAACATGTACTAGGGTGTATGTGCGACTCGTTCAGTTCAGATCATGAGTTTGAAGAAATGAAAAAAAAAATTTTCCAGTATCAATGAACACTACCAATGAATAGGATAGATAGAGTGAAAGACCGCCATTTAATTTACTATCTAAATAACTATCTAAAAATGAGGATCTATCATTTACCTATTATATTATGTAATGTAATTTATGGTTTCTATTGGTGCAAATCCAATCACTCCGTTTTAGATGAGAAGCAATTCTCCATTGGTAGCAAATAGTTATCCATTAAGCGGAGGAAATAGTCTTATAAGAAGCAAAAGGGTTATGCTCCTATTCTTATTCTTGAAAAAAAAACGGACTAACAGGGTCAGCTACCTAGCCAACTTTCACTTTACAGAATTAAATGCCGTCACTGTATGGATAGCTTTTTTGTGAAAAGGACTATTACTTTCTAATTATAATTAGAAAAAAAAAAATAATTCTAATTGAAAAAAGGATGGGGTAGAGCCAAAGAGTGTGAACTATACAAGTTCACAATAAAATTCGATGAAATGAAAGAAGAGGCTCCGGTGTATAGAGAGGACCTCACCGTTTAAAAAGTTGCCATAGAAACGAGGAAACCCACTATTTAGCAGCAGTAGAATTTCTTATTTCCAGGAAAGATACCCGGAAATAAAAATTGTGGTCGGGAAGGTCATAGTAGCAAAAGCCATTGGAATTTCTATTTTATATATCGGAAAAATCCGTTTTGTTATTAATCGACCGGAGGAAAAGTATGACTGAAAGAAGAGAAATACATTAGTTATTCAAGAAAGTTTCATTTGATTTAATGACCAGAGTTAAACGGGGATATACAGCTCGAAGACATCGAAAAAAAATTGGTTTATTTGTATCAACCTTTATAGGGGCTCATTCAAGACTTACTCGAACGAGTACTCAACAAAGAATGAGAGCTTTGGGTTCCTCTCATCGAGATAGGAGCAGGAAAAAGAGAGATTTTCGTCGTTTGTGGATCACTCGGATAAATGCAGTAACTCGTGAGGATATGGTATCCTATAGTTATAGTAGATTCATACACAATCTGTACAAGAAACAATTGCTTCTGAATCGTAAAATACTTGTGCAAATAGTCCTATCAAATAAGATTTGTTTTGATATGATTTCAAATCAAATCATTAATCAATCAAATACAAATAAAGGAATAAAAGAATCTTAATAGAATAGAAGAATATACTATACAGGAAACAAGAATGATTGAAACAGAATTTCCCGGAGTCCATTCTCCGGGAAGATAGAAGAAAAAGAAATTAAGATTTGAAATAAACGAGCATCTTTCAAAAAAAAAAATTGATTACCCATTTTTCCTTTTTTATAACATTTTATAACACAAGAATCAACTCGGGATTCTAGGTTTTTCGAGCAATACATTAATCTGAGCTTGAGTTCCTATTAGAGTTTTGAGGAGTATGTCTATTTCTTTTTGGTTCTAGGACCTGTAGTTCTAGGGATCGACTCCCTTCTCTCCAATTGTTTCTCATTATTACGAAAAGGTAACGAAGATAAAATACGAGCTTGTTTTATAGCAATAGTAATTAATCGTTGTTGTTTCAAGGTCAACCTATTCATCCGTCTAGATAAGATTTTTCCTTGTTCACTAATAAATCGACTAATTAAACTCATGTTTCTATAATCGATTCGATCCCCCGATCCAATTGGGGGTAAACGCCTACGAAAAGATCGCTTGTATTTACGAAAAGGTTGTTTGTATTTATCCATGGTTTGCTTATTCCTTGTTTGTTTATTTCTTATTCTTATACTTATATCTTATATATCTTATATATAAAATAATATTCTTTATATAAAATAATATTCTTAATATAATAATATATAATAATTAGAATATAAATATTCTAATAATTAGAATATAAATATAAATAATATAAATAAAATAATCTAGAAAATACAATTCTACTTTTTTTTATTCATTTAAGATCCGACCAAAATAGGATTTGGTTTGTATTATCTATGTGAAGATGTCAAGGTCAAGTTCTTACTCTTCCCGCTCCTTGGAAAAATCACACATGCATTCTGTTCCATCTATTTCTTTATTTCCCCATGAATCATATATTTTTGACAATAGCGACAAAATTTTCTCAATTCTAATCGATTGGGTGTATTGTGTCGATTCTTTTGAGTAATATATCTAGAAAAGCCCGGCGATTCTTTATTGACACCCTTTCGAACACAACTGGTACATTCCAAAATCACTAGAATTCTGATATCTTTACCCTTGGCCATAGACCTCCTTTTCATTTTGGATCGACTTCACTTTTTAACTCTCCTCATTTTTGTTTTTGATCCGAACCAAAAACAAAATAAAATAAAAAATATATATTTACTAACTAGAGATGGAATTTTAAAATATTATTATTATTAGAAGTCGAATGACTTCGAAGTACTATAATCTAAAACAATAAAGAAAGAGAGTCATATTCATTAATAGAAGTTCATTAATATAAGAATATTAAATATAGTAATAATTAAGTAATACAATTTTTTCTAACTAGGAATTATTCCTTTCCTATCCTAATTCCTAATCCACATTTCTATTTCTTTTATCCCAAATTATATCGTAGATTCACTGTATTTTGACTGAGGTTCGATACACTCTTTTTTCCTATCCTAAAGAAAAGGGGATCTAAATTGAAGCCATGTTACGTGGAATCAAATCTTCTTCATTTCTTCACATATCAATACAAGACAAGAATTCAATTAGAATTCAAAAAAGGGGAATGACAAGGCATCTGGAAATAAACGATTAATTTCTATCAATAGACCCGCTAAAGACCCAAACCATAGAGTGGTTAGCACAGGTGCCGTGGAGAGATATGTTTTTATATCTCGCATTTTAAATCCTCCTTCTTCTTTGATATTTATTTATTTATTTTAAATTTTTTTCTTTATTATTAATCATTATATTTATTATTAAATATTAAATTAATATATTTTATTTATATAAATATTATATATTTTTTATTTATTTTATATTTATTATATTTATATAAATATTATTATATTTTAATTATTTAATTTTCTTTCATTTTCATATTAATTATTTATAATTTTATAATTATTTTTTTATTTTATTTTCATATTTATTTTGGAATATTGAATATTTAATTATATTTTTATATTTATATATTTTCTATATTTTTTTAATTATATAAATTATATTATGAAATTCTATTATAAAATTCTATTATATAAATTATATATATATATATATATAATTTATATTTTCTATAATTAGAAATTAATATAATTATAAATAATAAAAAAATTAGATTAAACATATGATTATATGAAACTAAAAAAAAAAAAAAAAAAATGACAAGAACATTATACCTAATTCTACCTAATATATATATTATATAGGTAGTAAGGTAGAGGAAAAATAGGTGAAAAACGAACGATGTAGAAAACAAGACATGGATTTTGTACAATGACACTGTACAACAATCTTAAAAAGGGATGTAGCGCAGCTTGGTAGCGCGTTTGTTTTGGGTACAAAATGTCGCGGGTTCAAATCCTGCCATCCCTACTATTCTTTCTCCTATGGACAGTTACAAGAGATTCATTGAGTAAGATCGGGTAAAATTGGACATAATTTTTGCATACTATATGTACACAAGACCCCCCAAGGGTCAAAAAATATTTTCTTTACAATCGAATCTAATCTTATGGGATA